TAGCACGGTCAATTCTATTGAATAACTTATATATCTTATATAAATACATTACTCTAGGCGGATAGCGGGAATCGAACCCGCGTCTTCTCCTTGGCAAAGAGAAATTTTACCATTCGACTATACCCGCATTTTTATCTTTCCCTTTTTGGTACGCAATATGCGGATCATATTTGTGAATAATTATGTAGAATACTCTCTTCCCGGCCATTCCACTTACCAAAAATTATGAATTCAATTAATATTCTTTTATCTCTTATTCTTAGATCTTATATATAATTATATATTAATATCTAATTGTTTATTAATATATAATTAATAGATAATTAGATAGAATTTCTTTATTCTATTCGTATTTAATTATTCTTTATAAATTCAAAAAAAAAAATAATATAAATAATATAATAAATAGAATTTTAAGAAATTCTATTTATTATATTAGAAAATTATATTGATTAGAATATCAAAGAATATAAAATATTTGATTCTAAAATCAAAAATCAAAAGAATATTAATAATATTCTTAATATTAAAAAAAAAAAGGATTTTTAATATTCTATATATTAATATTATATATATAATAATATATATAGAATTCTAAAAATATATAGAATTAGAGTTTTCTATATTTATCCTATTTTCCGGTACAATTTGATAAGAAGATTTCTTGACCCCTCCCCCCTCATTTTTTTCTTCATTTTTTATTTGCTTGCATTTCAAGAGTTATGCGTTTTGAAGAATTATATTGCATTTTAATGTATCTCGCACAACCGAAAGAATTCGGAGGGGGGGATTATCTGGAATGAATAGGGTCAAGAGATGAGAGAATTAAGGATACCTACCAGAAAGACTAATCCAATCCATAAGGATGTCCCCGAAAAGACAACATTTTTGTTACTCGACCAACCCTCAGGAGAAGCAAATACAACGGGTACACTAATCAGTAAGATTAATGACGTAGCAATTAATGCAAAAACAGCCAATTGGAAAGCAATAGTCATCTTTCTAATCCTCCAAGTTACCAACAAAAGAACTATACCATTTGATCCCTCTCTTATTCAAAAAACAAATCTAATTGTAAGAAAATGTATCATAGAGGGATTTTACTTTTTACCATGAATCCATAAATTCTATATGATTTATTAATATCCCGTTAACACTTTATTCGGGCATGGGGTCAGGAGTAGTTTCTTTTTTTTTTTTTACTTCACAAAAGGTCGTGCTAGATGATGCATCTCTAAATAGTATAGAGATAAATAGTTTTTTTCAATTTAAATTTACTACAGATCTTTTTCTATAGATAGTCATGGTATCCGTTCCTATGCTCTGGTCATGTTCTATTCGGTAGACTGAATTTTGAAAATTGAAAAAAGAATTTATAAATTCTCTTTTGGAGAGATGGCCGAGTGGTTGATAGCTCCGGTCTTGAAAACCGGTATAGTTCAGAACAAAGAACTATCGAGGGTTCGAATCCCTCTCTCTCCTTTTGCTTGGCGAATATATTTGTTTTTTTTATTGGTTTTGCCTGTTTCAGTAGCATAAAGGTGAATGGCTCGGCTAGGTAGGATAGCCGAGCCAAAAAAAGATGTTAGATATAAATGAAATGGGTTGAAAAGAAAGTAAAAAGGAATACTTTTTTTTTGAAGTATGACCCAATCTACCCAACTAGATCAAATATGTATTAGCCATGGTGGAAGTAAATTAAATACTACTTCAAGTAGTAGATCTCTTGCCTCAGTTAAGAGGAGTCATGGAAAGAACAGGCTCAAAATCGCGATCAATTCCTTTTTCAAATCCCGCAGCAGCCGCTCGAGCCCTCCCCGCGTGCCATAAATGACCTACGAAAAGGAAGAATCCTAGAACAAAATGAGAGGTAGCTAACCAACTTCTAGGAGAAACATAATTGACCGCATTGATCTCGGTAGCTACGCCACCCACAGAATTTAAAGAGCCCAGCGGGGCATGGGTCATATATTCCGCGGAACGTCGTTCTTGCCAAGGTTGTATGTCTTTTTTCAGCCTACTCAAGTCCAAACCATTGGGACCCCTTAGAGGTTCTAACCAGGGAGCACGCAAATCCCAAAAACGCATAGTTTCACCTCCAAAAATAACTTCTCCGGTCGGGGAACGCATTAGATATTTACCTAAACCAGTAGGCCCTTGAGCAGATCCCACGTTAGCCCCAAGACGTTGGTCTCTAACTAGGAAAGTAAATGCTTGGGCTTGAGAAGCTTCTGGGCCGGTAGGCCCGTAAAACTCACTAGGATAAGCGGTATTATTGAACCAGACAAAGCAACAAGCAATGAAACCAAAAACAGATAAAGCAGCTAAACTATAAGACAAGTAAGCCTCTCCAGACCATACAAGCGCACGGCGAGCCCATGCAAAAGGTTTGGTTAAGATATGCCAGATTCCACCAAGTATACAAATGGAACCTATCCATACATGTCCTCCAATTATATCTTCCAAATCGTCCACACTAACAATCCATCCTTCTCCTCCA